TAACAAAATTCACAACAATAATGCAGGGATTCAAAAAAATTAGGGTAAGGATTCATTCAGATTGTAAATTTGGAAGGATACCTTTTCCTATGAGCCAAGCCAATAAGATGAACTATAAAAGTTTTGCATCATGAACTATGTAACGTACACATCAATATCCATTATATTGCCGTATATTGCCGCTAAAAAGACAGTAACATTAAAGGAGATGAAGAGAAGAAATAAAAAAAAAATACGTATCTATTCCCCATATTTGCATTTTAATGAATATGGGGAATAGATACTCGTAGAAATTCATCATGTGCCAGGAACCAGATTTGAACTGGTGACACGAGGATTTTCAGTCCTCTGCTCTACCAGCTGAGCTATCCCGACCATTCTTGACGCATCATCTTAATTTTATGAGATTACTTAAGTATATGTCAATGACTCTATGTCAACTAAAAAAAAAAAGACTTTGTAAATTTCAGTAGGAGTAATGATCATGTAGTGTTAATCATTCACATGAGGATTCGTTCCTCAAGGATAAGATGCTCATTTGTACGTTTATAAAAAAAAAGAATAATATTGTACGTGTATCATATATATCATTATATATTCCAAATATATTCTAAGACTTGGGATTGTGATCAGAAAAAGAAAGAAAAAAAGAAAGATCCATTTGTGAAAAAATATACTGAATAAAACACATAACATAAGACACATAACGAATTCTTAAAAAGATCATATAGTAAAAAGAATTATAGAGTTAAGCGGTCCTTTTGGGGATAGAGGGACTTGAACCCTCACGATTTCTTAAGTCGACGGATTTTCCTCTTACTATAAATTTCATTGTTGTCAGTATTGACATGTAGAATGGGACTCTCTCTTTATTCTCGTCCGATTAATCAGTTCTTCAAAAGATCTATCAGACTATGATGGAGTGAATGATTTGATCAGTGAATATTCAATTCTTTCTTCAATTTGGAATTGATTTGATTCACATCTTTCAATTGTGATATAACGATTCACAAATAGAAATTTGGAGTCCTCATTAATCAATTGAAAAAGTATTTCAGTACAAATACGTATATATATCCTTTATATAATTTCGATGGAACGATTCCTTTCCTAACACGAAAGGAAATATCGTCAACCCCATTTGTTAGAACAGCTTCCATTGAGTCTCTGCACCTATCCTTTTTTTATTCTCGCTTTCTTAACTTTTCTTTGCTTTCAGAAAACGGGATTTGGCTCAGGATTGCCCATTGTTAATTCCGGGGTTTCTCTGAATTTGAAAGTTATCACTTGGTACGTTTCCATACCAAGGCTCAATCCAATTAAGTCCGTAGCGTCTACCAATTTCGCCATATCCCCTTTTTTCTTTGAGATTAGGATCTCATTAGGATGCTTTTTTTTTTTCATTTATTATTTTTTCATCTATATCGGATCGGATACCTATATTTTGTCGAATCTGAAATGATTTTATTATTTCTATATTCGCAATTCAATATACATAGATATATACCACATATATATATCTTTTTTATATACCCCTTCTTCTATAATTTTTCATGCAATTTGAAATACTCAACGGTCGATTTTTTTTTCTTAGTCTTAGATTTTGTTTTGACCTTTCCGAACGAGAATAAGGGAATCTTTCATTATGATCGGGATTGGGCCTTTATCTTTCTTTCATTTTTATCTTTTTTACTTAGAGCGGACAGACCCAGACCCTATACTATATACCATAACTAAAAAAACCTAACTAAAAAAACGAAAATGGAAATATCTTTTTTATTCAAATTCAATTAAGAATATATTTCTTAATTTAGAATAGCTATAACTAATCATTCTATTAATTTCGAATTAGACATTCATTTAGTAATTTGAATATCTTTTCGATTCTATCTAATTCTAATGAGATAAAGATTCGATAAAAATATCGAATTTAGAATTCTATTCTATATATAGAATTTACCTTGAAAATCCAATTTTTTATAATTCTAATGTATAAATTGTATAAATACATTATAGATATAAAATCTTAATGTATAAGAATATTGTAATTGAGATTACTGTTTAATGTAATCGAATTTTTTATTTTATTCATTATTAAAAAAAAGTGAGAATCCCCCCCCCCTTTTTTTAATATTAATTAATAATATTAAAAATGGAATTCTATAATTCTATAAATAGAAGATATTATATAAGATAATATATATATAATAAGATTAAAAAATGATTAAAAAATGATGGATATAAAAAATATCAAATTCATATATATTCTAATAAGATATATATTATTAATGTGAAAAAAAAGATTTAGAATATAAAAAATATACAAGAAGTAAAGTTAAAATAATAGAATTCAAATTGTTATACTCTTTTTGTTTTGTCCTAGAATTTCAAAAAATATTGATTTTCTATGTTCGTAATAATTTAATTATGTTATAACATATTTATTATGTTCTGAATAGCTAATAATAAACAGTTAATAACTAAGATCCTACTAGTTTTT